CAATAATTTCTATATGTCTATTATGTATCTCGACCCCCTGGGATCGATAAACCTTTTGGATCTTATTAACCAAAGAAAGACGGCTTTGCACTATAGTTAGTTCAGCACCAATCAAAAATCCCCAAGTAATTCCAAGAATTTTTGTTATACGCTCGTTCCAACCCTGAACTCTCTTTTCTAGGCTCATCGATATTGAATCAATCGAACGCACTTCTAACACTTGTTCCACTTTTGGAAGACCCTGCGTTATATCACCAGATCGCGATTTCTCATATATAAATGTAACTAATGTATCTCCTTCGTAAAGGATTTCTCCATAATGACGATGAACAGTTGCTCCTGAAGTGGCCAAATAAGGCTTAGCTGATCTTATTACTACAGAATCCACTCGAACAATTAGAATTTGACCCGATTTTTGGTGTGGTCCGTTTTTGGCTATACATAGATTTTCACAAATAAACTGTCCAAGACTAATTATTGTGGGTCTTTCTTCACAATACCTATGATGATTATGATGGAGAAAATGCCAATTCAAATTGAATGTATTCAAAACGATGTTACTGCATGGATCGGAATTCGAAATTACCCCCTTTTCATCCATTAAATAATATTTAAGTACGCGAAAAATCTGTTTTAAATTGTCAAGTTGCAAATATTTAGTTACCGAGATCTCATTATGCGTTATTAACTGATAAAATGAATAAAAATTCGCAATTCGAGGGACTGCCCCTAAAGGGCCTAACGAATTCCTAATTGAAATTAGAGGATCCTTTTTAATTGATTCTTTTATCACATTAGAATATTTTACATCGTTGAATGGATCCATTTGAAAACAATTAGATGCTGACAAAATTATCAAAGATTTGCGTTCTTTATTACTATTCAACAACGTACGAATAGTTCCTTGATTTTTACTATTTTTAGTAAGGGATTGTTCAACCCTTGCCTTGGAATAAGTAGAATAAAATGGGTTGATATTGGTGCGATCTGACTCATTATTAGAGATCAATCCTGAACCTGATGGATCTTTCCTTTTTCTGATATACGAAATATGGGATTTTGCTAAGTCTATTCTTAGGAAATCTCGAACCAGACCATTTGTACTTACTTCAACAAAGGAAGCGCGAGCTTCTTCGATAGAAGAACTTTTTTTGTCTTGGTCCCAAGTCAACACTAAACAAGTCCGAACTAATTGAATACTTGTGCCAGAAATTCCCCGAATACGTTTTCCATTTCCATAAAGGATATAATTGACAACTCTAAGCTCCAGATTATCCCTTTCTTGCAACGGATCCTGTGGGAAAAGTGTTACTAAATTTATACCGTCTGCTATTTCATATATGATTACAGGTCGAACCAAAACAAAATATTTTTTCTTGGTAGGTGTGATCCATTGGACATAAATCCAATTTTTCAATTTTTTTGATTTCTTAGAATTTTTTTTTCCCCTTTCCGGTGGTATCAAGATGCCGCTGTGTCGAGATATCTTATCTATCTCTACAGGAAAATGTATATCTCCAGAAAAGATTTTAAGTTCAATCCTTTTTTTTTTTTTCTCCACTCGGACCAATCCGCCTACTTGGCTTCTTATACTTAAAGTGATTCGTGTATCTACTCCAATGATACTATTGTTCCGTACCATTATGGAAGAAGATTCAGGTAAAATATGCACTTCCTCGGGAATGAAAAAAAATCGATCTACTTCCATTTTGTATTTTGGCTTAAATTCTGTGACTCCTCGATACTCAATAAAATCCTCTTTTTTAAGGACTGGGTGCACCCCTATAGTACCATATTTAGTAATTCCGGAACCCTTTCTTCTGTATTGAGGATCATCGAAATAAGCAAGAATAGTATTTCTACGAAAAATAAGATTTATGGGTATTTCAATCGAAATACTGGAACGGGGCAGTAGTTCTTTCTCTCGTTCTTGAAGTGATTCAAATTGAATGATGAATCTATTTCTTCGCCTCTTTGCAAATAAATAAGAATTCCCGTGGAAAATGGAAGGATATATGAGATTACAATGACCCGTACATATGATTCGATTAAGTTCTGAATAATCAGGAATTCCGCTTTCTTTTTTACCAGAAGAATCCGAACTAAAAAATTTGTGTCTGACTTGATCATTATTTACTGAAAGACTAGAAATATATCTTCCTTCGACAGAAAGAGAATGAACGTTAATTTGATCTTGATCCTTGTAGAGTGAAAAAGGGACTATACTGGATATGCACGAACCGCCTGATAATATCCATAAATGACTTGTTTTTGGTAAGAGATGGACATTACTATATGTAAATTCAGGTGCATGGTACACGTCGGTACTCCAGTGCATTTCCCCCTCTGAGTCAGAATAAATATGTTTTCTAACCCTCTCCTTAAAATTAAAAGTGGATGTTCCCGCGCGAATCTCAGCAATCACTTGTTCTGATTCTACATATTGATCATTTTGAACTAAAAGAAAACTTTTTGGTGGAATAGTCACGTTATGTATAAT